TAGTTATCCGATAAAAAGACCCACCTGTCATATAATTATTGTAGTGAGGGATAGCTCTAAAAAGAAAACGGATCAGGATATATATTTAGAAAGAGAGGATGAATGGAATATAATAGATAGATATCGGGAGAAAGAGAGAGAGAGAGAAAAAAAAGAGAAAGAGAGAGAAGAAAAATATGGGCAAAAAAATAAATCCCCTTGGTTTCCGACTTGGTGGGGAAAACCAAAAGCATAGATCCCTTTGGTTCGCGCAAACAAAAAATTATTCCATAGGTCTCCAGGAAGATGAAAAAATACGAGATTGTATCAAGAATTATGTACAAAAAAATAGGAGAATATCCTCGGGTTTCGAAGGAATTGCACATATAGAGATTCAAAAAAAAATCGATCTGATCCAGGTCATAATCTATATTGGATTTCCAAATTTGTTAATAGAGGGTCGAACACGAGGAATCGAAGAATTACAGATCAATGTACAAAAAGGATTTCATTCTGTGAACCGGAGACTTAACATTGCTATCACAAGAGTTGCAAAACCTTATGGACAACCTAATATTCTTGCAGAATATATAGCTCTACAATTAAAGAATAGAGTTTCCTTTCGAAAGGCAATGAAAAAAGCTATTGAATTAACGGAACAAGCGGATACAAAAGGAATTCAAGTGCAAATTGCAGGACGTATCGACGGAAAAGAAATCGCACGTGTCGAATGGATCAGAGAAGGTAGGGTTCCCCTACAAACCATTCGAGCTAAAATTGATCATTGTTCCTATACAGTTCGAACTATCTATGGGGTATTAGGCATCAAAATTTGGATATTTGTAGACGAGCAATAATGGGCCTTTCCTTGCCATTCTATCCAGTGATAGAACAAAAAACGACAAACTATTCTTTTTCCCTTCAATGAAAAATGAGCAATTCTAATTCTATAGGGTTGAATAAAAATTGGATTGATCATTTGGTAGAATTGCTATGCTTAGTGTGTGACTCGTTGGTTTTTCTTTAGAGTTGGGATTCAAAAAAAAGGACTGGCCCCTAACTAATAACTATAGAACTTAGAACCAGCTCATTGCTTCGTATTATCGAGATCCAAGGAACCAGTCACTATATGATGTGTCAATCATATAGTTGTAGCAACTGAAATCTTTTTTCCATAAAGGAAAAATCAATCTGATTATGGATTGTGAAGCGAAAATAGAGGGATGTGGGTAAATGGAAGGGCGAGAGAAAGAGAGAAGGAGAATATCAATGGTATATGATTCCAATATGTATGGTCTATTATGAATCATCTCATAAAAGGCAGTGTGATAAAGCATCAATACTGATTCGTCCATAATTAGATGAATACGGTTCATAGGAAAAATACCAATAATAAAGAGCCTCGAGTCAATAGAGACTGAGGAGATTGACTTGGGAACGAACTTGAATTGAGGAGCTCCATTGCAGAGTTCAGGCCTAGCCATTAATGGAGAAGCTATGGGAACGACGGAACCTGTGACTGCAGAAGATTCTATTGAAAACGAATCCTAATGATTCATTGGGTGGGATGGCGGAACCAACCAGGAACCAATTGATTTATTCTGAGAGGCCATGGGTTGACCCTACGAATGAAACAAATATTGAAAGAGTAAATATTCGCCCGCGAAACCCTTATTGAATTGCAAAATTTTGGCCGATTCGGTAAAGGTCAAGGATTCGTTATAAAAATAAAGAAAAGGAATTATCTTCTATATATAGAAATATACGTCTAGCTATATATACAAGATATACAGATTCCTACGTGACAGATTCAATATCAATAAATCCCATGATTTAGTGTATTATTCAATAAATACATGTGTATCTGTAATATTATTGAATCGTTTCATTCGCGAGGAGCTGGATGAGAAGAAACTCTCATGTCCGGTTCTGTAGTAGAGATGAGGTTGAGAAACAACCATCAACTATAACCCCAAAAGAACCAGATTCCGTAAACAACATAGAGGAAGAATGAAGGGAATATCTTATCGAGGCAATCATATTTGTTTCGGTAGATATGCTCTTCAGTCACTTGAACCCGCTTGGATCACATCTAGACAAATAGAAGCAGGGCGACGAGCAATGACACGATATGCGCGCCGTGGTGGAAAAATATGGGTCCGTATATTTCCCGACAAACCCGTTACAGTAAGACCTACGGAAACCCGTATGGGTTCGGGGAAGGGATCTCCCGAATATTGGGTATCTGTTGTTAAGCCGGGTCGAATACTTTATGAAATGGGCGGAGTATCGGAAACTGTAGCCAGAGCAGCTATTAAAATAGCTGCGTGCAAAATGCCTATACGAACGCAATTCATTATTTCAGGATAGGGATGTGGAACCAAAGGGGTATTTATGATGAAAAAAACAATCGCGGATTTCTTTATTTCTGGACAGACAATATTTCTTTCTTTTTTCCTTCGAACTTTGCATTGAAAGAACAGATTCAAAAAAAAAATGATATGATTCAACCTCAGACCCATTTGAATGTAGCGGACAACAGCGGGGCTCGAGAATTGATGTGTATTCGAATCATAGGAGCTAGTAATCACCGATATGCTCATATTGGTGACGTTATTGTTGCTGTAATAAAAGAAGCAGTGCCCAATATGCCTCTCGAAAGATCAGAAGTGATCAGAGCTGTAATTGTACGTACATGTAAAGAACTCAGACGTGACAACGGTATGATAATACGATATGATGACAATGCAGCAGTTGTCATTGATCAAGAAGGAAATCCAAAAGGAACTCGGGTTTTTGGAGCGATCGCTCGAGAATTGAGACAGTTGAATTTCACTAAAATAGTCTCATTAGCTCCTGAGGTATTATAAATACTAGTAGATGAGACCATGATATAGTAGGGTATCTGAAATGGATCAATTAGTAGATTGTGTTTCACGCATATACTTTTAATAATTCATAAATAAAGAATCCAAAATTCACATAAAAAAAAACGGAACATGTTGATTATATCAAAATTAGTAGGCACCAATAATTATAGTTCGTCATGGGTAGGGACACTATTGCCGATATATTAACTTCTATAAGAAATGCCGACATGGATAAAAAAGGAACGGTTCGAATAGCATCTACTAATATGACCGAAAGCGTTGTTAAAATACTTCTACGAGAAGGTTTTATTGAAAACGTTAGGAAACATCGGGAAAACAACAAATATTTCTTGGTTTCAACCCTGCGACATAGAAGAAATAGGAAAGGAACATATAGAAATATTTTAAAGCGTATCAGCCGACCCGGTCTACGAATCTATTCCAACTATCAACGAATTCCTAGGATTTTAGGTGGGATGGGGATTGTAATTCTTTCTACTTCTAGAGGTATAATGACAGATCGAGAAGCTCGACTAGAAGGAATTGGAGGAGAAGTTTTGTGTTATATATGGTGATCCTTCTGGTATCCGAAGTTGATCCGTAACTTCCTATTTGTGAAAAAGGAGAGGAAAGACGGGTTGTTTAATATCACTCCTCCTCCATTAGTTGATACTTCAAGGGGGTTACCTGGAATGAAAGAACAAAAATTGATTCATGAAGGTTTAATTACTGAATCACTTCCCAATGGTATGTTCCGGGTTCGTTTAGATAATGAAGATCTGATTCTAGGTTATGTTTCGGGGAGGATCCGACGAAGTTTTATACGGATACTACCAGGAGATAGAGTAAAAATCGAAGTAAGTCGTTATGATTCAACCAGGGGACGTATAATTTATAGACTTCGCAACAAAGATTCAAACGATTAGGTGTAGGTGGCTTTTTAAACATTCCTTTCGTGGGAATACAATTCGAGGTTCAAAATTTCAAGAGACTTATTTTCTTCCAAGGAGTAGATTCGGAATTAAGGTAAGGAATAACAAATATGAAAATAAGGGCCTCTGTTCGTAAAATTTGTGAAAAATGTCGACTGATCCGTAGGCGGGGACGAATTATAGTAATTTGTTTCAATCCGAGACATAAACAGAGACAAGGGTAATCTTTCTAAAAAGAAAAAGGAATTTTCTAAAGGACCCGATGGACAAATAAAGGATCTGTTTTGATATGAAATGGATATATCCGTATATCTCTGACTCATATTTATGAGATGATAAAATATGACAAAACCTATACCAAGAATTGGTTCACGTAGGAATGGGCGTATTGGTTCACGTAAGAGTGGGCGTAGAATACCAAAAGGAGTTATTCATGTTCAAGCGAGTTTCAACAATACCATTGTGACTGTTACAGATGTACTAGGTCAGGTGGTTTCTTGGTCCTCCGCCGGTACTTGTGGATTCAGAGGCACAAGAAGAGGGACACCATTTGCTGCTCAAACCGCAGCAGGAAATGCTATTCGTACAGTAGTGGATCAGGGTATGCAACGAGCAGAAGTCATGATAAAGGGTCCTGGTCTCGGAAGAGATGCAGCATTACGAGCTATTCGTAGAAGTGGTATACTATTAAGTTTCGTACGTGACGTAACCCCTATGCCACATAATGGATGTAGACCTCCTAAAAAAAGACGTGTGTAGAAATAAGAATTGAACGGATTTCAAGAGAAATAAATGATTCAATGATCTGAAAAAAGAATAATATTATTATGGTTCGAGAGGAAGTAGCAGTATCCACTCGGACACTACAGTGGAAGTGTGTTGAATCAAGAACAGACAGTAAGCGTCTTTATTATGGCCGTTTCATTTTGGCCCCGCTTATGAAAGGCCAAGCAGATACGATAGGTATCGCGATGCGAAGGGCTTTACTTGGAGAAATAGAAGGAACATGTATTACACGTGCAAAATCTGAAAAGGTACCACATGAATATTCTACGATAGTCGGTATTGAAGAATCAGTACATGCAATTTTAATGAATTTGAAAGAAATTGTATTGAGAAGTCATCTGTATGGAACTCGTGACGCATCCATTTGCGTCAGGGGTCCTAGATACGTAACTGCTCAAGATATCATCCCACCACCTTCTGTGGAAATAGTTGA